ATTCTATTGTATATACTAAATAAAAAAAAAAAGACATTCTCCATTATGTAAATATGTAAAAAATCAAAACAAATAGAGAAAAGCCGGCTATCGGAGTCGAACCGATGACCATCGCATTACAAATGCGATGCTCTAACCTCTGAGCTAAGCGGGCTCACATAACACAAATTGTGCATGCATATGAATTCTTTCAGAAACTACTGGGATATTAGTTTTTTATAAATTGTTTATTAATATTATTAGCTCTTCATAACATACTTAAATGAATACAAACCTAGAATATATATATATATAGAATTCCAATATTGATTATTTATATTCTATTCAAGTATGTTACATAAAAATACAGAATAATTTGAAGATAAATTAATACTTAATATAATAATATTTATTTCGATCGATTTATCAAATTATTTTTCAAATAGTCAGATTCTTTTTTAGTTTTGAATTAAAATACCATTGACTTTTTTCTATAAAAAAAAAAGTAAATCCAATTCATAGTTTTCATCTATAAAAATTCAATATAATAGAGAAATAAATTAATTTTATATATTTTATATATATAAATATAACAATATATAATAATATATATATTATAAAATATATAAATATAACACATTATTATTATTATATCTTTATATCTATTATTATATAATAAATTTTTTCTATAATATATATTATTTCTATAGATAATTATATTATATAATCTTTATATAATCTAAGAATTCTAGAATACCTTATATTTATATATAATAAAATATATAAATATTATAGAATATATGTAGAATAAATACTCTTTCAAATTTTTGAAAAAATGACTAATTATAATTAGTATATGAATAATTAGATAACAGGACAGAGTAATTAAATTATCTTCAATAATTAATTATTGAATATAATTTAATAGATATAGAATTATACATTAGAATTCTAAAAATATTGGATGCATTATCAAAAGACATTAAATAAGTAACGAATTCTAAATTAATAAATAAATGGATTTTTGCTTTGAATTTTTTTATTATATTATAATATTTTATTATAATAATAGGCTCTCTATCTGTTCGCTCTAAGGAAAAAAGAAAAAGAATCGAACGTTCGAGTATTCCAAATTCTATCAAAAAATGATAGAAGGAGGGACATAAAAAATAGATATATATGTGGTATATATCTCTCTATATTGAATTGCGAATACAGAGATAATAGAATCATTTCTGATTCGACAAAATATGGGTATCCAATATAGATGAAAGAAAATCAATTAAACAATGATAGAAGGAAACTTTTATTTATTAGTTTTTTTTTTTTCAAAATGGGAATCGGTATCTAATAAATTAAAAAGTTCCAGCATATCATTACATTATCATAATACAAATGAAAAAACATCCTAATGAGATCCCAATCTCAAAGAAAAAAGGGGGGATATGGCGAAATTGGTAGACGCTACGGACTTAATTGGATTGAGCCTTGGTATGGAAACTTACCAAGTGAAAACTTTCAAATTCAGAGAAACCCTGGAATTCACAATGGGCAATCCTGAGCCAAATCCTGCTTTCCGAAAACAAAAAAATAAAAGTTCAGAAAGTGAAAATTAAACAAAAGAGGATAGGTGCAGAGACTCAATGGAAGCTGTTCTAACAAATGGAGTTGACAACATTTCCTTTTCAGTTGATTAATGAAAATTACAAACTTATATTTAGAAATATTTCGATTCGATTTTGATCACAAAAGATGTGAATCAAATAAATGCCAACTTGAAGAAAAAATGGAATATTCATTAATCAGTCACTCCACCATAGTCTGATGTATCTTTTGAAGAAATGATTAATCAGACGAGAATAAAGATAGAGTCCCATTCTACATGTCAATACCGACACCAATGAAATTTTTAGTAAGAGGAAAATCCGTCGACTTTAGAAATCGTGAGGGTTCAAGTCCCTCTATCCCCAAAAGCCCTTGTTATTCTCCAATTTTTTATCCTATATCCTCTTTTTTTTTTATTTAGTTGACATAGACTCAACTAATTTCTTAAAATGAGGATAGTGCGTCAAGAGTGGTCGGGATAGCTCAGCCGGTAGAGCAGAGGACTGAAAATCCTCGTGTCACCAGTTCAAATCTGGTTCCCGGCGATTCATTTGTATGAGTATCTATTCCCATATTCATTTTAATGAATTTTGGGAATAGATATATATTTATTATATTAGTATTAGTGGTGTTGATTATCATACATAATTTATCTAGGTGTCCGCAGATATGCTCTTTCTAGATGAAGAATGAATAGATGTATATTCTAGGTATATAAAGAATGAATTATTCGATTTTGTTTCGCTTTTTTCTGCGCTCCAAAAAGAATGTTAATATTTCAACAATATTCAAATGGTTAAATTAGTTGGTTGAAAGACCAAAAAGTTGAATCTAGGCGAGTTCAGAGGTTGGGAATAGTCCAAATTCATCACCGGATATATAGATATATAATTGATCTTGATGTGTATCTTACATA